ACATAGTGATTGTCCAACGAAATACTCCACATAATAAAATATTGCCTTGGGCAAGTCACATATTGCGCGTTACCGCCTGTTTTATTATTTGTTGTATTATTTTAGAAATTTGATTTATGCTATGCTTGCTTTATTGAACTTGTTTGATATCATGGTTCAAAACAGTCAAAATAGGTGTACTTTACAAATCCTTTTAGAAATCCAAAGAGGTTCCCATGGAACTGAACCCCTGGATCATCTGTCAACTACTCAATCAATTATTTCTTTGGACTGCTAAAAAAAGATTATGTGATTTTCTTTTATTAATATACGCCTATACTTTTTTTCCTTCATCGATTTGATTCTTTCGATGGATATCGGGATTCTCATATTGAAAAGAATCCGAAATTCTAGGAATTAGAGCCGTAAGAGTAAGAGTTGCCCTTCTATTTTTTTCTATTGATGATTGCAATCAACACAAATTAAATAGATAAAGATAAAGCAAAGAAATAGAATTTGTACGCTATGTACTTCCATTCCATATATGTATGGAATTGATATCTATATGTAATTGATGTCTATGAAGATACATATTGTCGATTGATCTATATTAAACCTCTATCTTTATACAGTACGACTTTATATACTACAATAACAATAATATAATAAGTAATAAGTATAGTATGGTAGAAAGAAATATATGAATCTTTCTACCATACTATCAAATCTCATAGAATACTGATAATTCTAGTCCGCTTGTTTCATTTAAGACACGATTTTTGAATACTTTTCATTTTTTTTTCAATCATTGATAAGAACGAAACAGTCAAGTTTAAGTCAAATTAATCATTTTGACTGACTGTTTTTACGTATATTATAAGTAAAAAAGCAGTAGGAACTAGAATGAACAGTGCAGTAGCAATAAATGCGAGAATATTTACTTCCATAATCTCATCGTTTCGTTTTTATTGAATTTGAAATAACTCGGGATTTCATCCCATAGAGCTGATAAATCTTTCGCCTGTAAATGCAATATTCAATGGTATGAATTACATCTCGATGATATCGAATCGGATCAATATCATGAATAACAATACAATATCTGAGCTATCAAATTAATGGATTCCTCGTCGAGAATGAAATAGTATAACATAGGAAGATCCTTTATCCATACCGAATTGAAATTTGGATTCCGAATCCGATCAATAATCCCTTTGCGTTATTTAGCATTCTGTTCCATTCTTTAGTTTATAGAAACCCCCAATAAAATAAACAATACAATAAATGTAAAATGTAAACAAAGAAGAGGTTAAGTTCTAACCTCCCTTTAATGATCTAATCTTCTTGGAAAACAAAAAAGTATAATAAGGAGAGTCTGGGTATAAAAAAATCTAGTATTCCATCAAATTCATTAAAAAGTTTGTTCTTTCTTCGGCAGGACCCTTAAACTTAAAAAAGATTATTCATTCCCTCTCTACGAGAGAGAGCCCTCGCTAAGAGAGATGGGATCCTTCTCTTCTTTGAGCTTTCTTTTTTTTATTTTTTATTAATATACTATTTCCTTGGATTAATTATGGGATGCATATATCCAAAATTCCTTGTGAAAGTTCAATGAGATAAATTTTTTCAAATTCACATTACTAATTGAAATTGGTAATTGAGGTTACACAAAATCGGAGCTAGAAAGGGATATACCTTAAATCTTAGGTATATACTTTGAATCTGAAAAGTATTATATCAAAGTGACTGTGTTAAATTTCATTTTGTATGTCCTACTTGAAACATATAGTACTCTATTACACGGATCGGGAATAATAGAAAAAGCCAGACTCAGTACGGTATCTCTTGGAATCCTGAATATGCTTCTACCAATAATTGTACTAATTTACATATGTTTTTCTCCTCTCAATCGGTACTCGTTGAATAAAAGGGAATTCCCATATTTCTTTGATGAGAAATGGGAAAGGAAAAATAAATAAATAAAATAAGAGAGCATTCCCCTTGGGAATGAAATTCTAATATTTGTTCTCCTTTTCACAGAAAATGCAGAGATGAATTGATGTATTTTTTTATTGGATTTGGATCCGTCGGGACTGACGGGGCTCGAACCCGCAGCTTCCGCCTTGACAGGGCGGTGCTCTGACCAATTGAACTACAATCCCAAGCAAATAAAAGAAAGTGTACATCATACATATTCTTATGATTTCATTCAAACCCTTTCTATTTTATTTAGATTAGAATAGTCGTATTGTAACAGAAATCCGAGTGATATATTTGATATCCACATGGATATGCACTTTAGTGGGAGCGTCTCGAGAATTGTTAATAATCCTTTCGTTTTTTAGAAATTGATTGATAATCAAATCAATCTTTCAATGAAAAAAAAAGAGTTTTTTTCTTTATTCTTTATTTGGTCCTTTTCCTTAGACTTTCTACTTCCAGATCCTTATATGAATCTAGATGGATCATTAGCAAGCAAGATCGGAATTTGTGGAAAAAAATAAATAGAGCAAACGAACAGCGGTAAAAATATATCAGAAACTTTTACCTTTCTTTAGTCTTCCGTATTCCGATCAGGCATTTCTGGGGAACAAAAGATGGGTTATATCATTTCATGGTGGATCGGCGAATTATTGGGCCGAGCTGGATTTGAACCAGCGTAGACATATTGCCAACGAATTTACAGTCCGTCCCCATTAACCGCTCGGGCATCGACCCAGGAAGAATAAATTCCAGGCTTATTGATAATCCATGATCAACTTCCGTTAGTAGTACCCTACCCCCAGGGGAAGTCGAATCCCCGCTGCCTCCTTGAAAGAGAGATGTCCTGAACCACTAGACGATGGGGGCATACTTACCCGACCGCCATCATACTATGTTCATAGTATGACCAGTTTTTTGAAATTGTCAATATAATGGTATGACTAAATCTGAGGGATCTTTCCCTCTTTCATGATTCCATAGAATCTTTTGATTCGTATTTCGATTCATGAATCATTCATTCGAATCACCATTCTATCAAATTTTTTGAATATTATTGTAATTTGAAAATATTATTTAATTATTCTATTTCTAATTAATTAGAAATAGAATAATTAAATTCTATAAAGAGTAAAATAAATATAAGAATAAATAAGTAGAATAGAAATAATACGAGGTATAGGATCTTTCGGGGAGTGATTGGTCTGCCAGACCAGACAGAAAGGGGAATGAAACTCCATTTCTTCCACTTTCATTCATTTTGTTAAGATTAGATAGACATATTTCTATCTTACACTAAGCCCGGAAATTCAAAAATGAAAAAAAAAAACGATAAATCTGGAAATATGGGAAGAGGGATCAACAAGTTATTGAAAATTGGTTTTCTCTAAGAATTTGGTTCGGGGGCACAAGTAAAAAAGAGATTTTTATCAACGATTCGAGGAAATATCTTATATCTATGTTGAATCGGTAAGTCTATGTATCAATCAAACGAATTTCGTTATGATTTATGATGGGGATCAATTAACAATTAGGGTTGGTCTTGACACAATTCCTTGCATTGATATTTTTGAAATCCAATCTTACTAAACCATTTATTTTTAGTTTACCCTATACTCACTAGATAAATTGAATTTATCGTTCCGGAATGATCCACTATGTTCATAAGATATATATGGGCAATAAACTATATCTATGTACATCTACAGATTAGAATGTACATCTATCTATATTAGAATCAGTATATGCACTAGACTCATAGTGGCTAATGACTTATTCAGTAATTGAATCAAAAAAATGGGCCCTTTTAACTCAGTGGTAGAGTAACGCCATGGTAAGGCGTAAGTCATCGGTTCAAATCCGATAAGGGGCTTTGGTTTTTTTCATAAAATCCCAGCCAAAGTATTCTTATTTGAAGGGGGAATAGAGATATTGTTGATATTTATACTAATAATCAAAAAGTAACAAACCTTAGCATTCAATTATGAAATTGAATGCTAATAAGCTATCATTATAATGAATAATAATATAGTCATTATAGTTATAAAGTGTTATATAGTGGAACATTTGTTTATTTATTATATTTCTATTATAATTTAGATATATATTATTATTAATAATTGTCCTAGTATTCTTTTTTATTTCTTATATTATTCTTAGATATTAGAAATTCTTATTTATTATTATAATGTATAATGAATAATATTATATTGAATAATGAAAAGTCGTCTCCTTGAATCGTTAAATATCCCTTTCCATTATTCCAACCAAATCCATTCTAAAGATTAGAAAACAACAAAAAAAGTAAGTGGACCTAACCTATTGAATCATGACTATATCCACTATTCTGATATTCAAATTCGATAATTTGATAAAGATGAAATTGTAACAGTCAGTGGGTCTTTTTTTTTATTTCATTTTATCATATTTATTTTCTTTGGGCTCTGCAAGAATTTGTCGATATTACTGATTAAATATTCTTATTCATAGATGGGTTATAGGAATAAATTGATATTTCCTTCTTCTACAGAGAAAGGCTTCTTCCAAGTCACAACATACAAGCCGTTATTATTAAAATATCTTTTTTAATTCCAGAACCCAAGACAGGATAAATTTAGATAGATCTAAATTTTTATATCTATCTAAGATTTAGATAGATCTAATTTATCAGATCATGGATTCATGTACCAAATATTTCCATATCGATACATACGGTATTTTTGTTCCGACAACGGAACGGGATAGAAAATGTATGCGAGAAAGAGACTTTCATTTACAGTTTTTATTCTTAAATAAAATACAATATTAAAAAAAAAGAATAGGAAATTCATTCTCCTTTTTCGTATTTTTCTAACAGATAAAGGTAAATATAAAAAAGATCTTCGAAGTGCGTTGCTTGCTTTGAACCGCGAAAAGATATACTTTCGAGTTTTATATTCATATGAAAGAAAAGGACATATAAGACAATAAAAGAGGTAAAGTATAACGTGATAAAATATATGAGACTATAGTTGTTTAATACACATAGAAATTCTAAGAGA